ATAAACTCCAGGTAGTAGGCGGATCCTATGTATTCAGGATTTTGGCTCACCTAATGATTAGAATACTTCGTTAGCGTTAGGTTGCGGGATCCTCTTCAGGTAGCCTCGTCGAAACGAAATAAAGAACGAGAGTGATATATCAAAACTGTCTTCATTTCAAAACGAATTCCTTATCAAAAAATGATTAATGATGCGGATAAGCCGATACCGACTCGTCAATCTTCTCCATACTCAATCCGCATCATAGTACTTGCACGAAAACTGGGAACTCGTTAACAAATCTACCTATTAATTTGATAGATTTCTCATCTTTCTACCTGGGTTGAGGGATCTGGGGAATGAGTAGGGCGCAAAGCCGAAGCCTTAAAAATGGATTGAAGAGGATTTCATTATTTCTTTTTCCTTTTGGAAACTCTTTTGCGTTTTTAGTTGAGAACAATTGGGAGAATCTTTGGGCTTCTTTTCTTCCCACCAGGAGTAATTGAATGACGAGGAGCCGTATGAGGTGAGAATCTCACGTACGGTTCTGTATAGTGACATTAGAGCTGTCGACTATTCCACGACTACACCAAAAAAACCCAACTCTGCCCTACGTAAAGTCGCGAGAGTTCGACTAACCTCCAAGTTTGAGGTAACGGCTTACATACCAGGTATTGGCCATAATTTGCAGGAACATTCGGTAGTCCTCGTAAGAGGCGGGAGGGTCAAAGACCTACCCGGCGTTAGGTATCACATTGTTAGAGGAACTTTAGATGCTGTAGGGGTGAAAGATCGTAAAAAAGGGCGTTCTAGTGCGTTGCAGAACATTGTCATAACTTGTATCATTGCAATGATTCCGTATCAGTTGTTCTGATATGTTAAATGTGTAGCCGACCCAGCATTGCCAGGGGACTGAAGCCTGCTACTACAGAGATTGATAGAAATCTCTTATTATCTATCTATTTCTATGAAACAACTTGGTGTCTAAGGTGTTCTATTCCAGCCAATTGAGTTTGACCTGAACTCTCACCTGGAAAATGTTAGGACGTCTCTCCCTCTTGGAACAGGTTTAGATTATGACTACGTAGATTCGGTGAAAGCTTTATGCACATCCACTGATTGGATTGAGAAACCTACGGACATTACTAGTAAGACAACTGAATTGCAAGATTTTTTTTCCTTGTATGTCTAGAAGACTTTGACTTATCCTATCCGTGGAATAGGAAAAAACGGATACCCAATGTGCCATGGGTAAATATGATTTGCACCTTAAATAAAGAAATGGTTCAAAATCTTTTGAATAGTTTCTATTCAATCATGTGGAAAGCTGTATTCGATGAAAGTCGCACGTGCAGTTTGGAGGGAGATCCCCGACTAATCGGTGGATCCACCCTACAATATGGGGTGAAAAAGCCAAAATAGTAGCTTAAGATACAATTGAAATAAAAGAATTGATTCAAATCTGACAGATTTATATTTGTAAACTCGCGTTACATCGGAGCAGTGTAGTGAACAGAAAGAAAAATATCGAATCAGATCCAATTTATCGTAATCGATTAGTAAATATGCTAGTTGATCATATCCTGAAAAATGGCAAAAAATCACTGGCTTATCAGATTTTCCACCAGGCTATGAAGCGGATTAGGTAAAGGACAAATAAGAACCCACTGTCTATTCTGCGACAAGCAGTGCGCAAGGTAACTCCCGATGTAGTAACAGAAACCAAACGTGTAGGTGGATCAACCTATCGAGTCCCCGTTGAAGTAGTACCGGCAGAGGGAAAAGCTTCGGCTATCCGGTGGTCATTAATCGCGTGTCGAAAACGCTCAGGTCGAAGTATGGCTTTAAGATTGAGCGATGAATCAATGGATGCCGCAAGGAATTCCGGTAGTGCCATACGAAAGAAAGAGGAGACTCATAAAGTTGCGGAAGCGAACAAAGCTTTCGCTCATTTTCGTTAGTTTCAAATTCGTTCCAATCCACAACGGGGAATTTGTGGATTGGAACCGGGGCACAACCTTTCTTTCGGGGAATCAAAGACTACTACGACTAAACGGTTGGGTGGGTCGTGAATGAACGACGAATACCGGGTGTCTAAGCTACAAGTGGGGATTGACAACTCCTCCTTTTCTAGCTCGTTAATTATTATACTCCTAATTAAATCGAGCGTTTTTTTTTGGGGGGGGGCAATCCAGAGTTGTGAAGTGTCTCGCAAAAAGGCTTGGCGCATTATCAGTTTTTCAGAGACTGAGTTTTATTTATGCGCGCACCGGATACCGCATATAGCAAAAATATAGGGCGAAAATCTAATTTTCCTTTCTCAAAAGGAAAGCCTTGCTGTAAAGCGATGAATAAAGATTGTTTTAGATATCGAGAAGAAGCCCCGATATCCAATAGATTTGGGAGCTCATTGAATTTTGGTTGACACAGATAGGTTTCTGTGATATATTACAAATTAACAGGCTTACTAGCCTGGGGAATCACTAATTATTTCTTGGAAACCAAAAATTATCATGACCGCAACTTTAGAACGACGCGAAAGCGCAAGCTTATGGGGTCGCTTCTGCGACTGGATCACCAGCACCGAAAACCGTCTTTACATCGGATGGTTCGGTGTCTTGATGATTCCTACCTTGCTAACCGCAACCTCTGTATTCATCATTGCTTTTGTCGCAGCTCCTCCTGTAGATATTGATGGTATTCGCGAACCCGTTTCTGGTTCTTTGTTATACGGTAACAACATTATCTCTGGTGCTATCATCCCTACTTCTGCAGCTATTGGGTTACATTTCTACCCAATCTGGGAAGCAGCTTCTGTCGATGAATGGCTTTACAATGGTGGCCCTTACGAACTTATCGTTCTTCACTTCCTACTTGGTGTAGCTTGCTACATGGGTCGCGAATGGGAACTAAGCTTCCGTTTAGGTATGCGTCCTTGGATTGCTGTTGCATACTCAGCTCCTGTCGCAGCTGCTGCCGCCGTTTTCTTGATCTACCCAATTGGTCAAGGAAGTTTCTCTGACGGTATGCCTCTAGGCATTTCTGGTACTTTCAACTTCATGATCGTCTTCCAGGCTGAGCACAATATCCTTATGCATCCCTTCCACATGTTGGGTGTAGCTGGCGTATTCGGCGGCTCTCTATTCAGTGCTATGCATGGTTCTTTGGTAACTTCTAGTTTGATCAGAGAAACAACTGAGAATGAGTCTGCTAATGCAGGTTATAAGTTCGGTCAAGAAGAAGAAACCTACAATATCGTAGCTGCTCATGGCTACTTTGGTCGTCTGATCTTCCAATATGCTAGCTTCAACAATTCTCGTTCTCTACACTTCTTTTTAGCTGCTTGGCCTGTAGTAGGTATCTGGTTCACCGCTTTAGGAATTAGCACCATGGCTTTCAACTTGAATGGTTTCAACTTCAACCAATCCGTGGTTGACAGCCAAGGTCGCGTTATAAACACCTGGGCTGATATCATAAACCGTGCTAACCTAGGTATGGAAGTCATGCATGAACGTAATGCTCATAACTTCCCTCTAGACTTGGCTTCCGTTGAAGCTCCTTCTATAAACGGGTAATAACCGTCTGGTTATGCAGCACAAGTGGATACCAGATCTCTCACCCTCAGAGGGGGAGATTTGGTGTCCAATGAAGTAAAGGTTTGTGCGATAGAACGTATGGAAAAGAGGATAACAGCTTGTCACAATTTTATGATTCTAAGTATCTAACCTTGAATTTTGAAAAGCATTTGGAATATCCCTCTGGGATTTACTAGATTACTTCGTAATCTACTCCGATTTGCAGAATGATCGCACCCCATTTGTATAAAAGGATGTGAGAGTGTATTCCTCATTTCAAATATTTCCTATTGTCTTGTTATATACATACAGTTAATATGTATGTCTACCAATCGAAGAACCTATCTAGCTTTCTTAACAGATAGATTTCGTTCCCGTCCGGCAGGGGGGGCCGGCTAAATCAACAGAGGGGGCGGACGTAGCCAAGTGGATCAAGGCAATGGATTGTGGATCCATCACGCGCGGGTTCAATCCCCGTCGTTCGCCCATCCAATTGGGTAATTCAATCCTATCGCTCTGCTATGGAACAAAGAAGACTGATTACGGCCGCTGGTTAGAATATGTGGAAGTCTCTTCGACAATAACAGTTGAGAATTCTCGATCTAATTACAGTTTTGGATACGACTCTTCACAGAAATCACTATTTCGTTTGAGATCTCTCTCTCATCCCATCTTGAATTTACCAAAATTATTGGTATAATAAATGTGGGAAATAGAGAGTGTCTATCGCGTAGAATTAATGTGAAAAGAGAAAGAAAGGTAAAAAAGATGGCAAAAAAAAGAGCGGGAAGTCCATATTTTTCATCTGAAATCTCAGAGTTAGTAGGAGTCAGTCTGTTAAACCACTTCTTCAAATCATTGAAAAATCAACATCTCAAAGGATTTTTCATTAGTCCATCTTCCAGCTATGAACCCTTTATCAGATTCTCTGACTTGTGATTTCTGAGTTCACTATTTTTACGCAATCTGCGTAATTCACTAAAAGGAGATAGCGGCATCAACTTGGAGATGCTGATGTTGTTAACAATACCAATATCTATGCATTGTCTGAGTGACAAAAGGTCGATCGGAAGAAGTTTTATAGTAGCGGAAATCATTAATGGGGGTGACGGGGTGATCAAGGAGCAGGCAGGAAATTCTGGTAACTTTTCCTGCAAGTGCTTTCCCCGATTCGAAAGATCTTTATCCGTTGAAAAGAATGGAAAGAGGGAAGTACTTCTTTCCCACCGCTTAAGTTTGAACGAAGATATTTCTGCAGGTTCAGCGAAGAAAGAGAAGCAAGTTTGTTATGATGCGATGACTCATCTGGTTTGCGGTAGATGGAAGGCATGCATAGTGAGGGATTCACTCCTTGATATATCCAACAAGGATGAGACCGAGGGGATTCAAGTATTCTTTAGGTTTTGTGGGGATAAGTGTTTACAGAATTCAAGCTGGTTTTTCAAATTCTATAAATACTTATTAGTGTTTAAAAACAACCAAAGTAATTCTGATTCGTTATTCTTTTGGGAAAATCGCAACAAGCGAGATCTGAATCGATTACAAGCGACACAATTGGGAAACGACTCATTGGGTCCCGCAGTATTAAACTCCCATGACAGGGCGTCACTTGAATCCGGGTATTCAGCAGATCACCGGGGGGATACATCGGGGTTTGATTTTGAGCGAGAAGCTTTTTCCAACTTGTCTTCATTCACGTTTTGTGAAAAGATGATGCCGTTTCGTGGCTGCATATCCGGATTAGACTGTGACAGAAATGTTCTCCGAGAAGGATTTCCCATCCTACACACGTATTCACAAAGAAAAAATGAAGTAATAAATCGACTCACCAGATTTCTATCGATAATTGAGAAATCAAATCTGATTTTTAATGGAGCAATAGCTATTGACGTCAGTAATAGCGTTAAATCTGGGAAAGGGTTTCCGTTGAAAACGAGGGGTGACATATCGCTTACTGGAATATATGGCAAAAGACTTGGGCTAGCGGGTGGCAGACGCCTCAACCCCGATGAGATTATCCCAAACTATTTTCAAATACCTTTAGGTATACCTAGAAAAAGAAAGATAAGTAATCGAAGTGAAAATACTACTTTTTTAAACTAATTGAAAGAAAAAGGTCACATACATTCAATATATTCTTTAGTTAGATTGTATGGAAGAAATAGAATCATATCTCTCTACTCAACATACATGTTTCTTTTCTATGACTATTTCTGCGCATTATCTACTCAATATCTCTTCCAAATCAAATATAGATTAGCTGTCTGGACGAGGAGCGGGGAGTACGCCGATGTAACAAGAATTGCAACTGAATAAATGGTGTTAAAATGGAAAGATAACGTAGAGCGCCTATTGAACGAATATAGTACCAATCAGATTGATAAGTGTAAAAATGTTCAGTCAAACGCGCATAGCTGGCTCAATACGATGGGGGATTCGTCTCTTTCCCCTGTCGGGAAAGTATTAAGATATGATTTGGATAAATCAATTTGCCGTGTATCAATAATAAGAAACAAATCCCTAAGTAATAGTAGTGTCAGTCTCGGTAATAAGAATCAACAGAACGAAAAAGATTTTCATCGATTTCTCAATGTTCTTTTTCTTTATAAAGTGATTGTTGCTAAGCCTACTTGCCAGAAAGCTTTGATATATACCATTGATTATTGCATTGAAAGATTGAATAAGTTCACTGATCTAACTGTTGGTCTCGAGGAATTCAACAAGATAGATCTCATGATCTATAATTCTTTATTATATTTATTGCAGTATTCAAGTAACGAAAAGATGCTTTTGCTCAAAACAATTCTTGAAAGAGAGAAGAGTTTATTTCTTGAATCCAAGCTGTTAGTGAGTGAGAAATCGGTAGCCTCTTCGACCGAGCTGGAACCTGCAGCGAATCCTACTTCTATCGGGTTGCCCCGCATCGAACCCATCCGAGCAGGATTTTCAAGCAATGCTCTTTCCATTACAGGGAAGCAATTCTGGAATCTGTTTCTGCATGATTTAAACCGGGGGGGGGGTTCAGCTAAAGATATTGGTGGAAAGACTTCGAGATACATTTATGATCAGGTTAATAAACTAAACTTTCTAGACGACTCACCTGTACGGAACTGTGCCGGAAGCAACTTTATCCCGAAAATGAAAAGAAATCCTTTTATTGGGATATGCAACAGTAGTTATCTCGACGTCTTAGAAAACTTCTATGCGGGCTCCGAAGATGAAGCTATCTCATCCAAAACTATATCATTTATTCATCCCCAACTGTCGGATTCGTTGTCATCCAATTTCTCGAAACAAGCAGCAGGGGAAGTTGCTGGCCACGTACTTACACCAATTCAACTTCTTTTGTTTAATCTGCATAAATCGACAGCATTGGTAACTCATTCAGATGGACTTTCCTATTCTATTTCGGATCTGAAGAGGTTACTGGCGAGTTTGAACTCATCTCCTCGTGAAACGATAGAGTCATTTTTCTATTTGCGCAGTAGCGATAGAGTGTCTTTGGAGGAGATGTCAAAAAACTCCGGTTCATGGTCAGATCGACGACCCCGATATCGCTCCAAGAATCTGGTATTGGATCGGGTCTATCAAAAGAATTTGTCTATTAGGTATTTTTGGGAACCGGAGGAAATGAAAACATCTTATTGGTCGCTAAGACTCCCATTATGCGACGATGTAACATCGAGATCTCTAGCAGAATCGATTGTAAAGGAGGTTGCGCACGAAGATACGGACTTCGCGGATCAATTTATCCGGAAAGAGGCTACTCGTTCATCCCATTTTATTAATTTCAATGAATTATTAAAAGATTTGACTAGATATAAGATCTCTTGGATCTTTTGGAAGAACAATATCGGTGAAAAATGGAGCTTATTCCTAGATTATATACCTTGGTTTTTTACCCCCACCTGGTGGAGATACTTCTACGATCTGATTAGAGAAACATATCCAGAAATAGTACTTAAAATAAGTTATGGCTTAACTCATGATTTTAGTAGGATTTCTAAAGTAATTGCTGAGGATGTAGTAGATGGCGCGAAAGCCTATTTACTCCAAAGAATGCAAAGCCTAGGATTGAGATTCGACAACGATTCTGTCAATACTATAGTATCCGAGACAAGTCTTCTTATTCTCGAAGAAATTCCTGATAAAGCCGAGCTTTTACATTCGGGAGGATGGCCAATATCTCAATTTTCCAATAGGTCTATCTTCTATTACTTTATTCTTTCAGTATTCACCGTTCTTGCATTATTCAAACACCCTTTGTCTGCTGTTTCGGGTTTCAATTCCTTTCATTTATGGAAACGTTTCAATACTATTGAATTTTTGACAGATCCAACGTGTCGATCCTATTTAAAAGAGGTAATGTATTCCCCTTCGACAAGCTACATGTCAACGAGAGATCTATTAATCTATTCTTTGAATAGATTGTTGAATTATATAAATAATATATTCTTTTTCGTCTTTGTTAAAAATGAACTTGATTCATGGATATTTCATAGAGATAGTTCCGATATCCTAGATGATAAGAAAGAACCACTGACTGAACATTTAGTGACGAAGAATAATCTTTATAGGTATGTGTTGAAATTGAATTCCAATTATGATCTATTGGGCAACAATATTTCTCACGAATCTTATATCCAAGAAAGATCTAATGTTTTAGCAAACTTACTTCAAGTATGGCAAAATGATCTATTGAGTCATAAGATCCGTAAGTTGGATCCTGCGGAGAAGTGGGCTTTTTTCGCACCCGAGAGAAATATTTTACTTTCAGCAACAACGAGACGAGTAGGCAGTCTACTAAATATGCCATGTCATGACATGCCTATCTCATATCAATCGGGATTATTCCCATCTAAAGGGATTTTACTAGTAGGACCCATAGAAACTGGCCGATCTTCCATTATTAGAGATTTAGCATTCGATTCCTACTCTCCAGTGGTGAAACTACCAATGAAAAAGATGATATACAACGAAGCCTTTTATAATAATCCACGTGGGACTTTCATTTCGAAAGAAAGCGTACATCGAATAATTCTCGTTTTTAAAATGGCAAAAGAGATGTCTCCTTGTACACTATGGATTCAAGATATTCATGAATTGAATATTATTCGTTCGTATCATAAGCTAGAAGCTGAGCCCAAATTCTTACTTTGCGAAATATTGAAAAGTATTGGTGACAGGCGCGGTAATTACAACAGTGTTGTTATCGCTACGACTCACGTACCTGCGAGGATAGATCCAGCTCCAATAGCTTCGAACCGGTTAAACTAATTAATAAATTTTCGAAAATCCAACGGGTATCAACGTCATAAAGAATTATCAATCCTATTACGTATCAAAGGTTGCAAAATGGAGGCTAATCCGCCCCTTCCTATTATTGAAGGTATTGGGTCTGGAACTACGGGTTATAGTAGACGAGATTTATTCTTTCTCGCTAACGAGGCATTATTGATAGGTACTTCCAAAAGGAGTAAGATTATATGTAGCAACGCAATTGAATTAGCTTTGCATAGACAACATTCGACTGCTAGTGATATGAGCAATGGGATAGAGTCCGGTTCCGGATGGGAGATTTTTTCCTACGAGATAGCGGAAGCTACTTCGAAGAAGAGTTTGACAAATACTTATCTCACAGATATTGGTCGTAACGAGTTAAAGGTGCGATTTTATTATTTGTCTAACTGGTATGTGGAACCTTCAATAACTAAGTCAACATTTAATGAATTCACTCTATTTTCGCATACCCTAGGGATACTAGCTGGATTAGTAGCTCGCGATTCGCTCCAAATGGATATGAGAGAGAAAGAAAATCTCATTGTTATCGACAAACTTGTAGAGAATGACTTGAACCTAGCTTGCGGTGTACTAGAAAACCTATCGACTAATTTCCCACGTTCGGGCATTTGTAAAGACGAAGGTCAACACAGCAACAGTTTTTCCTTTTCCGTTCCTATTGATAAACCCAAGTCTTGTTTAGATGTAACCTCTACAAGCCGTTCTTCTCAATTTGTGAGAAGGGTGGGATTTAGCAGTCGAACCGACTTCGAACTGCAACAATCACCCAAACTAATAAACTCAGGTCTGATGGGATTGTCGCGTGAGATCACTTGGTCCCATAAGGCTTGGCGTCTCCGTTTTCTGCGAGGCGGGGCTTTTGAGTTGGCGAGGGTATTATCTGAACCCAATCATTTGTATAATTTAATTCTCCTCTACCAAAATTATAATTATATACCCCAAAAAGATTTTGAATTCAATAGGATTAAGGGTGACAAAAGTAAATCGTGTGAGAAAAGCGGATATCTATTTAGTTTTGAAAAATATCCGATTCATTTGAGAGAACAATTTATTGAAAGAATGGAAAACCAGTTGGATAATATGTTGTTACGCGAGCAGTTTTTAGAATTGGGAATATCCGGCGATTCATCTAATGAATATGAAACACACTTTAATCGATTCCATGAGACGACTCGATCCTTCGGGTTGCGCTTCATCTGGGACCCCGTGCTTCTGTTCCAGCCAGACCCTAACATCCCTTCCTCACGTAGCAGCTTGTTGCCGACAAAAGAACCGGCGCGGAGGCTTTACACCATTTACGGTATAATAAAGGAGCCGAATAAATTGTCAAATAATCAAATTAAAGATTTTTTTCTCTACCGTGAAGATAATCCGAACCGTGAAGATAATCCGAACCGTGAAGATAATCCGAACCGTGAAGATAATCCGAACCGTGAAGATAATCCAAAATTGGGACCTGACTCATCTATTCAATCTATTAAGCGGTCGAATAATCTCCCTTTGAATGAAGAGGAGCAAAATCCCGAATACGTCAAAGAGATTTCCTTTATGGATATACATCTCCAGTATCCGAATATATATTGGTTCAATTGCTTTGATTCCTACATGGTAGTAGAAGAGTTCCCAGAGCGATTTCTTCGATTTAGGGTTCTGGTTCATAGAAACAAATGGATGAAGCGAAAACGTTGCCTATTTCAAGATTTTCTTATCTATAATATGTTGCTTGAAACTTATTAATATCTATTTAACCCGTTCTGGTTTGGCGGGGTGTCACTGGATCGAATGACGAAACAATTCTCTCATGAGAGTTCATAGAACAAATCGGAGCCTCATTCTGTCTAGATCTCTGGCAATATAATTAGAAGCTAAATCAGTAAAAGCAAAATCTATTTTTACTTTTACTGATACAAATAACTATCTCTTTGTAGCACCTGAAAAAAAAAAAGATTAAGGGACTGAATACTATTGTCTATATGAGTATATTATGAGCCTTTCTGCTTAGAAAGAAGATTAAAAAGCATCAATAGTTTATTCCATAGGGATTTTGCAAAACAACTCTTTAACCTCACGCTTGGAACAGATCCTTTCTCTTACAAAATCGTGGGTTTACCCCCCCCAGATGACTGATTGACTCGCCCATTCCAATCGCTCAATACACCGGAATCTGTTGAATTGAAGTGGGGGTCCCCAGAAACGATCTCTGAATAGGCAGGGTACTTGCCTTGGGTGGGGGTATTCGGGGGGGGAGGCGATGAAAACGCGCAAATTCTTTTCTCTTCACTATTCTTTTCTCTTCACTTTTTAGAGCTGGAAAAAAGGACGCCTCCCAGAAAAAGAATGGTACAGGTATTCTGACGGATACTGGTCAACCCACGATGGTGCCTGCTATGAGATCATGAACGATATAGAAGACGAGCTAGGACAGGTAAGAAAAGAGCATACCGCGGGTAATAAGAGGAGATTAGGCACGCTGCAGTTTAGAAAGCTGATGGAGGAGTATCTGGGGCAGCGGTTGTACAGGACACCAGTGCCACTAAAGGGAGTACACTAACGGGCTTCTACTGGTGCGGGCACCGGGCTTCACCGACATGGCAGGCCTGCCCTTAGCCTCTACAGTTACCCTCTCATTAGAGAGCAGCCTCTTCAATATGCTGGCTGCCGCATTGCTAGGCTGCCTGGTCACATCTGGGAAGAGCAGCAGGTTCTTCCCCTCTAAGAGTGTCAGCTCGAACCGGTTCGCTATCCTGCTTACGTCCAGGGTCTCGCACCTACCACCTAGTATGTGCTCCAGCAGACCCGTCAGCGTCGACTTACCCGTCGCCCCCGGACCCCATATGTATAGCCCTCTCTCCCCGGGGCCTCTTGAAGAACTATCTGAGGTAGATAGCATGCCACGTAACCCTTATTTAGATCAGAACAGAGATTTGAACTTCACTATTATAGGGCCTGCTCCCGCTGGGTATATTCCAAGATAGGGGCCGCCTTTAAAGCGCCTTTTCAAGGAGGCTCAGCGGTTATGGGTGGCTCCTGCGTTGGCGGGGTTACCGGGGTGGATTGAGGATTGGTTTAAGAAACGGCGTTCGGCTAAGATCCAACGAGAGAGGATGGGCCCAGGGGGCGACCTCGGCCTTGAAAGGTGTAAAGGGGCATGCGTTGGCCTTATCTGCGAACGAGAGATTCTCTGCCCAGGTTGGATCGGCTGTGTTTCTTGTTAATAGGATTTCTCGTATATGCGTGGTTGGAACAAAGAAAAAGAAGCACCGAGGTGGCAATTGACGCAAGCGAGCGGAATCTTGATCGTAACAGAGTGGACATGCTTGTACCCAAAGAGAGGTATCTTAGGGACATAGCCAACCAAAGGTATCAATCCGAGCTGGTACAAAACCAACCTAAAGAGGCTCCCTACGTCCCTGGATTCTTCCATACCTCGGCACTGTACCCACCCCTTAGAATGGATAAGAGATTCCGGAGGTAGATAAATATGCCCATTGATCGATTTCATGAGATTTTCCTTAAGGCACACAAGGGTGATGTGATAACCGTCACTGGCTATTACGGGCTGCAGTCATCCGGTAGGGGAGGTACATACCCTCTCCGGCTAGACCTCGAAGTGCTAAAGTGGCCGTCATCAGCTAACCTTAGAGGATTTGCGTGGGAAACAAAGCTATCCAATTAGTAGGAATTATCGACGTAGATTAGAGCGGATCTCCCCGGATAGGATTCGAACCTACGACCAATCGGTTAACAGCCGACCGCTCTACCGCTGAGCTACCGAGGAGAGTGGTAGGGGATTCAGTGTCATACACACTCGGAAATCTTTGTCCTTTGAACCACTTCTGAATCTAGCTTTCCTCAACATTTCGTGTCACGTACAACCTAACTCCTATTATAGGAGGAGGCGGCGGCGATAGCAATCCCATTTGAATAGAATGGGGTCCCAAAAATCGGGATTGGGGGGCTTGTGGGGTCGATCGGGGTCTAGATCGACCCCACAAGCCCCCCAATCCCGATGATCTTTATCGATCAATCACCAATTAGTACTTTCTATTCCCCCCCTCCAAGAGGCGTAGTAGAATAGCCGCAGGATTCTACCGCCTCGTAGAACGAAGTGATATCTTTGTCTTTGAGGAATAAAAACAGCAAAAAGGAGATAGATTGAGATGGGGAAGATGAAGAATAGTCGGGAGAAATGAACACGAATTGGAGCTTCGTGAAACGAAAGTAGCAGTTTACGGCAAGGGCGGGATTGGGAAATCAACAACTAGTTGTAACATATCGATAGCTTTAGCTAGACGAGGAAAACGTATACTACAACGATTCCAATTAATAATCCAAGTAAATGATGAGATATTCTACCATTTTTTTCACGCCGTAGGCTTTCCCCAGCAAAAAAACTCGAGGCACCTGCTCCATTAGTAAACCCATCAATTACCCATTGATCAAAATACAAGACCAACTTGCTTAATGATAGAACACCTTGCTTGAAGTATCTGTCATAGTAATAGTCAATGTAACCTCGATTTGTAGACCAATTTCTCAAAAAAACTGCAAAATCTTTTAAGAAAATTTGACTTATTAATTCTAATCCTTCAGCAGTTTTTGTATCGGTAAATTTTTTAGCTTGACTATAAGCTTTAATAGAAATAAATACTCCAACGAAGGATAAACTAAGGGAAGGAGCCGAACTCTTTAGTATATCTATCAAATTCTCGATATATTTAGCTTCTTTTGATATAAAAGGTAAATAAATTAGCCAGTCAAACAAAAGATCCAGACTGTCCAAATTTAGACTTGGGTTAACCCCCTTCAACCCAATAGATATGGTAGGTATTGTAAGAATGATCATAGGTAATAACATACAAAAATTTGATTCTTGGGGGTAAAGCTTGTTTCGGTCAGAATAACTCTGAATGATTTCTTCATTTTGTGATTTTTCCTTTCCAGGAAGAGACTGGATTGCAAGGTTTTCGGGTTCTAAAACCCAGCCCCCCTGCATATCCGTAGTACGTATAATATTATCAATCTTTATTGGACGCGAGTTTGATTTAGCCCTGCTCCATAAAGCAGTAATTTTTTTAGGTGGAACAAAATTGTAGGAATCAATATGAATCTTTTGGTTAGCACGAAAATCTCCCTCGAAAGTTAAGAGGTATATACGAAACGTGTAAAACGCAGTAAGCCCCGCTGTAATGGAAGTCAGTAATCCTAAATAGGGTGATCGTAGCCAGCTTTCTGCTATAATTTGATCCTTAGACCAGAAACAAGAAAATGGGGGTATCCCGCACAAGGAGAGAGTTCCCAAAAGAAAAGTAGTTCCAGTATATGGCATGTATTTTCTTAAGCCACCCATAAGAAACATATTTTGACTTCTAGTGGGGGAATATCCGACTACTTTTTCCATAGCGTGAATAACTGAACCAGAGCCCAAAAACGACAAAGCTTTTGAATAAGCATGTGTAATAAGATGAAACAGAGCAGATTGGGAAGCACCAATACCCGGAGCTAGTACCATATATCCTAATTGAGACATGGTAGAGTAAGCCAAACCTCTTTTTAAATCTTTTTGATAGAGAGCCAGTGTAGCGCCTAGTAAGGTTGTTATCCCGCCCACCCACGAAATAGCAGACATAGTCAGGGGCAGCAATGAAATGAAGTTGAAAATACGAGCTATAAGAAAGATCCCGGCAGCCACCATAGTAGCTGCGTGAATAAGAGCCGATATAGGTGTAGGTCCCTCCATAGCGTCTGGCAGCCATATATGAAGTGGGAATTGGGCAGACTTGGCAACCGGACCTATAAATAGTAAAAGAGCTACTAGATTAGCAAAAATTGGATTGATAGCCTTGTTGCTACTCAATTCAAAGAATCAATCACACAATTCAAAGATCTCAAAGCTGCCCGTTATCCAGTAGACGCCTAATATACCTAGCAGCAACCCGAAATCCCCGATGCGATTAGTCACAAAAGCCTTCTGACAAGCATTTGCTGCGCTGGATCTGGTAAACCAGAAACCTATCAACAAGTAGGAACACATTCCAACTAACTCCCAAAAAATGTAAATCTGTATTAAATTGGGACTGAGAACTAATCCCAGCATCGACGCGATAAACAAATTTAAATAGGCGTAAAACCTTGCGTATCCCTAGTCGTGGCACATATAGCTATCGCTGTAAACCATCACTAAGAATCCCACAGTACTAACTAGTATTGACATAGCAAGAGTAAGTGGATCGATTGAGAGACCAATATTCAAACAAAAATCACTTTTTGAAACCCGAATCCACAAATACTGCTGAATAGATTGAGTTGCCGATTGTTGCCAAAATAGGCTAAAGGAAACGAACATAGCGGCAGCTAATAAAGAGATATTGACCGCAGCACACGGTCGACGCAAGCTTCTTGTAGTTTTTGGAGAAAGAAAGAATAGAGATCCGGTTGAGCAAGAAGCTACCAGCGGACACAGGGGTATAAAACAAGCATATTTAGTTGAGAGTTCCACGGTCGTACTAAATCCAAATTAATTTTGTTGTTGTTTTCAACTTCTTTTTATTAAGAGTCAAAAATGAAAAGAAAAAAAATATGGTTATGAAATAGAATATAAGCACGCCATAAGCTTAAAGCTTAATCAGTATGCAGAAAATATCAGTCAAATTTTTTTTTTTCTAGTTCTTTGTTAAAGACTTGACAATATTTCAAGATGCTCGAGATACTTATTAAAATGAGATATTTGAATTGTGACGAGGTTTGCACCTCCTCAATCTGTTTTTTTAGTTGAAAAGATGGAGAATTAAAAAGATAAAATTAGAATGAATAAATATGCAATAATTGACATCGGCGGTAAACAACTCCGAGTGGAACAGGGAAGATTTCACGATGCTCGAGCCTTTGCCCCAATCCACCAAACGGTGGCCTGCAATACAAAAATATCGGTAAATCGGGTCTTACTTATCCGTAACGGATCTAGTATCAACATTGGTTATCCATGGTTAGACAATGCAGTTGTCAAAGGCAGAATTTTACACAGTTGCTTCAAGAAGAAGATGATAATACAGCGGATTTCTTCTAAAAAGAAAACACGACGAATCCTTGGGTATAGAGAAAGTATGAGCCGATTTATTGTTGATTCCATATGCTTTGGTCGTGAGAAACTAGACAAACCTTAACTACCTATTTAATCTATTGTCTATTTTTGATCAGACTTAATCCGTTTACTTTTTTCTATTATATTCATTCTATCAGTACGTATCAACATAGTTTTAAGTTAGTTGCATAAAAATAGTAAATATATGGCAGTTCCTAAAAAACGAACATCTAAATCAAAAAAGAGGATTCGTATTTATACATGGAAAACTAAACCTGCAAAATTGGCGTCGAGGGCATTTTCCTTAGCCCAATCCATCTTAACCGGTCGTTCAAGAAGTTTTTTTTATATATCAGAAAATGGAGCATCTAAAAAAGTAACATAGGAAATAAGAATATGCTATTTTCAGTATTTCAATAAACTTATTAAACAACATTTCTCTCTCCAGTATCTCATTAATAAAATTTACTTTTACTACAAATGAGAGTGAATAACTACTTATTGGCGAGTGTTAACAATAATATTCATTAATGAACTCTTTTTTATTGAAGAATCTAATTTTATGTTAATGACAAGCTATTAGTACCAAATGCTATAGCACCAAATTCTCTTTCATTTCTCTAGTTTTTTTTTATCTAGTCATTTGCTATAACTATAACGTGGGAAATATTTAGGTATCGTAGAAATGAACGGCTAACTATTAACTAATAGCTGCTATTTAAAGTCAAACGGAGACAACTAGAAATTAAGGAAACAACAAATTATATAATATAATTGCCGAATCAGAAGAGATTGTGAAGCTTAATAATATTTTTTATATTAGAAAACTTCACAATCTGTCTCAGAAAATATTAACTAATGACAGGTTTCACATTTAGATACATCTAATTCTCTCAAATACTTACATCTAAAAAGATCTAAACTTTGTTTTCCTTTTACTAACTTATTTTGCAAACCTAGTATTCATATTTTTATTCGGAATAGCAGGATTCGAACCCGCGACCTCCACCACCCCAAGATGACGCGCTACCAAACTGCGCCATATTCCGTGATAAATCATATATCATATATATGTATAATATACAGATGCATACATGGCGTTATATGCCAGTACCCGTTGGGGTATTTGCGGATAATCCCTCAAAGATAATATTTTGAATGGTTGGAAACTACTATTTCTAAGGAACCTTCTTTCTTTCCATTGTCACTTTGGTAAAAATTCTTCGCTATATCATCGAATCCTGGGGATTAGACATTGACTTATCAGCTCAAACTCATATATAATATTTTTTGTAAGATCTATCTATTCCATACGAAAAAAGACAAAGCCGCTATGGTGAAACAGGTAGACACGCTGCTCTTAGGAAGCAGTGCTAGAGCATCTCGGTTCGAATCCGAGTAGCGGCAGTTTCGAGACATTCACCCATCGTATACTTATCTTCAATGAAAAATTGGAAAATAGAATTTATTCCTATGCAAACGAATTCTTATTCTATTAAAGAATAGAATCTCTCTTTGTTTAGTACGCTTTTTTAGATACTGAGAAGTAATCCTTAATTGATGCCGAAGCTTTAAAGATTACAGGAGTATACCCTTTCAAATCCATATTTCTACAAGAAAAAATAGAAAAATTATCTTGAAAATATTTGATTTGAAATCCTCAAATCAAATATAACTAAATTATTGGTCTTCTTTCAATACGATGTATACCTACATGAATATCGAACACACTCTGATCCACATCTCGTTCTTTATGCTTTTTTCCGCTACATCGCTTAACCTGACCAATTTATTCTATGAATTTGATAGGTCAAATAGGCTTAGTGGGAAAATTATGACAATTGCTTTTCCATGTACAACAGAATCTTTAATAACCCGCTGGTTTCAGACAAAGCACCTACCACTAAGCAATTTGTATGAGTCATCAATGTTTCTTTCATGGAGCTTCTCGTTCTTATACGTAATTTCAGAAATTAGACATCAGAATGGGTTGTCATGTGCAGTTACGGTACCGAGTGCTATGTTGACTCATGCCTTCGCAACTTTAGGTCTTCCTGAAGAGATGCAGCAGTCCGCGCCTTTGGTACCTGCTTTGCAGTCTCATCGGTTGATGACGCATGTAAGTACGATGTTACTTAGTTATGCAACCCTGCTATGTGGTTCTTTGTCAGCAATAGTTTCATCAAGTCTTTTTTACGGTAGGTTCAATAATTATTTGACTTTCGACTTAAGACAGATTTACAGCAAACGTAGTACTTTACTAAATATTTGGAGTGAATTTGATGCGCGGAATTTTCTCCACCTACCATTCCCAGATTTAAAAAGATATCAACTAATTAATCAATTAGATAGATGGGTTTATCAAACCATAAGTTTGGGCTTTTCTTTATTAACCATTGGTATACTTTCCGGAGCAGTGTGGGCTAATGAAGCTCGGGGGTCCTATTGGAGCTGGGACCCCAAAGAAACCTGGGCGTTAGTAACTTGGCCGATACACGCTACTTATCTTCATATTAGAATAACTAACACTAACAAGCAGATGGGAGAGGGGCCAGCTACGGCAGCATCTACTGGTTTCTTTTTAGTTTGGATTTGCTTCTTGGGAGTCAATTTATTAGGAGTTGGATTACATAACTATGGATGGTTGGTATAAAAACAATGGAATTTTAATGAATTGAGTACAAAACAGAAAGTTTTGTTCACCATATTTTGGGTTCACTGAGTAAAAAAAAAAAAGAACTTATCAGAAAAACAAGTATAAGCGGAGGGGGGGGGGGCAAAAACAAACAATTTATGGATAATCAATAAGTAGCGTCCATTTGTTTGTTTTTGCTTACCATTATATTTTAGTCGTGCTAGCAACTCTAAGCATAAACCATTGGGACACGGTGGACTTGTTGTATACATACTACATACAAGTTTGATTCGTTAGATAGCTTTTCTATCAGACCCCTCAATTGTTTTATGTAACCTCTTTGGGTTGGGCTTTCTCTTTTTTCTCATCTTATATCTAAATAAGAAAGCAATATTGAAAAAACTTGTCTATTCCGTAGAGGTAAAATTAGATTTGGGTATGAGCCGATACCTAGTATTGGTAAAAAGAGACAAATTGGGATAAATATTTCTCTCGGACCAAAATCAATTAGAAAAGGATTTAATTCGTTGGATAACCTGTAACCATAAAACATTCGGCGTAACATCGATAACAAGTATATGGAGGCTAATAATGTACCAGTTGCCTCCAACACCGAAATCCCCGCTTTGAATAAAAATGAATATCTTTCACTGGTAATAACACCCAGAAATACTAATAATTCTGAAACGAAACCGCTCATTCCTGGTAGTGCAAGAGATGCGAGGGAGAATGCACTAAATGTGGTAAATACTTTAGGCATGGAAATTGCGATTCCACCCAATTCATCAAGAATTGATGTATGTGTTCTATCGTAGCAAGTGCCTGCAAGGAAAAATAAGGCTGCGCCAATTAAGCCATGAGAAATCATTTGCAATATAGCTCCATTAATCCCTGCATCTGTTAAGGAACCAACCCCGATGGCTACAAAACCCATATGAGAAATTGAAGAATAAGCTATCCTTCTCTTTAGATTACGCTGACTAATAGAAGCTAGAGAAGCATATACAATCTGAATTGCTCCGACCAAAATAAGCCAAGATCCAAGTAGAAAATGCGCATGAACTAGTAATTCCAAATTGATCCGAATCAGCCCATATGCTCCCATTTTTGATAATATCCCAGCTAGTAACATACATGTGCTATAGTGTGCTTCTCCATGAGTATCTGGCAACCAGGTGTGAAAGGGAAAAATTGGCAATTTAACCGCGTAGGCAATTGAAAAACCTAAATAAAGAGCAATCTCCAACGAGATAGGGTATGATTTATTCATTAGAATCTGGATGTCAAACGAGGGTATCTCGTTCCCATAAAAACTCGTGGTTAAAGCTGCTACTAGAAGAAAGATCGAGCCGCCTGCTGTGTATAAAACAAATTTTGTGGCTGAATATAAACGCCTTTTCCCACCCCATAAGCATAAGAGTAAATAGACTGGAATTAGCTCCAGTTCCCACATGGAAAAAAAAAGCAGAATGTCGCGAGAAGCAAACAACCCAATTTGACCACTATACGTAACTAACATCAAAAAATGGAATAACCGTGTATTGCGAGTGATAGGCCAAGCTGCTAAGGTTGCCAAGGTAGTTATAAAACCCGTCAGTAAAATGAGACTCATCGAAAGTCCGTCAATGCCAAGTATCCAATGGAAATGGATGGAGTCTATCCACTTTAAAGTCTCCACTAACTGGACGGATTGAGAATTGAATTGGAAGTGGCAATGAAAAATATAAGTAATCAGTGAGAATTCCAAAATACAAATACCCGGAGTATACCATCGAATAATTTTACTTCCATCGCGAGGCAGAATCGGAAGCAAAAAGCTGGCAAGAATTGGAAAGAGAACAATCGCTGTTAGCCGAGGTACATTACTCATCATAAATAAAAAAAAAAAATTGATACAAAGGGAATTGCACGGGGCTCATACTCGACCTTCGTAATCCATAATCCTGAAGCTTCGAGTACGAGCCAAAAGACTTACTTTATTAAGTCTTAAGTCTTTTCAATTTATGTAACCACTAGTAAGCCAAACCCATACTGCGGGTCGTTTCAGCTCCCAGGTAGACGCGTACACTTAAAAAATCTGTTGGACAAGCGGATTCACACCTCTTGCAACCCACGCAATCTTCAGTTCTAGGAGCGGAGGCTATCTGATTTGCTTTACAACCGTCCCAGGGTATCATTTCTAACACATCTGTAGGACATGCTCTCACACACTGGGTACAGCCGATACAAGTGTCATATATTTTCACTGAATGTGCCATTGACTTTACTCACTCCTATCAAATTCTTAGATCAATTTTTTTTTTTAAGGGTTGAAGTAAACTCTTTCTCCTTCTATCTTTCATGTAAATACCTAGTGTTGTAACCAACTAAAGTATTTCTATGCTTCTTTCCCAAATAATCTGTTATAATCTGTTAACTAACGACACCTTAAATAAAAGTATTAAAACAATTTAATAAATAGATATACTCTACCTCTACTTGACTAAAAAAAAAAAGCGATTTCGTAGATATAATTGCTTTTTTTTTTTTTACTTATCAATCACCATTTTAACAAATTAAACTGATCAATACGAGTAGATCTCCCATTTTGTCGGAGGGAAGTAGCGGTGGCTAACCCGGTGGCGGCCTCGGCAGCTGCAACGGCTATCCCAAATATGGGAAATATCTCCCCATTCGCTCGGTTATTGCTAAAAAGATTTGAAAATGTAATAAAATTTATATTAATCGAATTAAAAATTGACTCAAGACTCATAAGTGCCCTAACCATATTTCTACTTGTGATTAAGCCGAGAAATCCTATACAGAAAAGGTACGCGCCTAAGATTAGTTCGGGTTCAAACATTTTATATTAGAGTCCTCCTGGAATTACTAAGTCAAATTTTTTTGCTATTATTTGTAAAAAGTTAAGATTAATCAGGAAAATGAAGAATGATTATTCCTGCGAGATGATAAAAAAGCTGACTTTTCGTCAATTGTACTTGTCTCTTCGTCACGCGCTGAATTAACTGCTCCCACCAAAGCAACTAACAAAAGTATCGAAAGAAGTTCAAATGGAAGTAAAAACTCACTGAATAATTTATAGCCAAGTTGGTGTATGTCAATCGTGTACATATTTGACAAAGGATTCTGCGATTCATTGATTAAATTTATATCAAACCAATTTGTATTATGAATCATATTAACTAGTACTAAAAAAAGGATCACACAAGCTACTGAAACGGTTAGAAACCCCATGCCCCAAAAGGCAGAACCGGATTGCGTAGGTTTGTTGGTAACCATTACGGCAAAAACAATTAACACATTTATAGCTCCTACATAAACAAGCAGTTGTACAGCAGCTACGGAATCAGCGTTCGATACGAAGTATGATAGAGATATACGGGTGAAAACCAATCCTAAAGAGAAAGCAGAATGAGCCACATTGGCGAGTGATACTGTACCCAAACTCCCTACTGAAATACCCAATTCTACTAGTGACAAAATAAATTCATGAATTAATTCAGATAGATTCGTTGAACACAAACACTTAAATATTTTATGAGAGTTCTACCTCTACTTCAGAGTTTTTCTCTTTTTTATTGGTTACAACAAATATTCAAATCAATCAGCTTATTGGTCAAAATAGTTAATTAATTGACAGATAACTAATTAGTTAGTGACCTTTTCGCTCTTCAAAAAATTTATTGAGGTCAAAACCACTTGAATCGAAACATCTTGGAATATAGAAAAGGGTAAACGGCCCAAAGCTGTTTGATCGTGATTTAGTTCATGGCGGTCATAACTGGAAAGTTCATATTCTTCAGTCATTGATAAACAATTTGTTGGACAATATTCGACGCAGTTTCCACAAAAGATGCAAACCCCAAAATCGATGCTATAGCTTTTTAATCGTTTCTTCTTGGTGTCTCTCATCAAAATCCAATCTACGACTGGCAAATTTATTGGACACACTCGGACACAAACTTCGCAAGCAATACATTTGTCAAATTCAAAATGAATGCGTCCACGAAATCGTTCGGATTATGAAAGTTTCTCATACGGATATTTAACGGTTATAGGTGAACGATTTAAGTGATCTAAAGTAACCGCGAAACCTTGACCTATATATTTTGCAGCTTCTACAGCTTGCTGTCCATAATTACGAAATTCGATTAGTCTGGAAAACATATAATAGATTAATCCAATCTGCTATTTCTTTAAAGTACAGATAAACGTATCTGTGAATAAAAACAAACAGGATTTTTGTTTCTTCTCTTTTTAGTAGATTAAACAGATTTGACTTGAACTGAAACTGAGGTAAGAAAGATCAGCTTATTAACAAGAGTTGAAATGAAGCTGTCAGCAACAAGTTACCTAAAGCAATAGGCAAAAGGAATTTCCAACCGAGATCTAATAATTGATCTATTCTTACTCTAGGCAAAGTCCATCTTGTTAAAACGGATAGGAATAGGAATAAAAAAGATTTTGATAATGTAGTGAAGATGCCTATTCCCAGCCCCACTATGTCAAAAGATTCACCGATGGGGCCTAGAAGTAGAAAATCTTGTCCAATACTATCAAAGTAAGGAATAGGGAAATCCCACCCCCCCAGGTATAAAATTGTTACAAATAGCGCGGAAGCAAATAAATTTGAGTGAGAACCAACATAAGGTAGACCAAATTTTATTCCTGAGTATTCGGTTTGGTAGCCCGCAACTAATTCTTCCTCGGCTTCTGGAAGATCAAACGGTAACCTCTCACATTCTGCTAATGACGAGATGAAGAAAGCTAAGAAGCCTACGGGCTGACGCCACGGATTCCACCCTAAAAAACCAAATTTTGCTTGTGTTTTCACTATATCAACAGTACTCAAGCTACCGGATAGTTATAGTCGGCGATAACTTCCGCCTCTAATTCAAAACCGTACATGAAATTGGAGTTTCATACGGCTCCTCATCAATTTCATGTAGAAAAACTAATGACGCACGGTCTATCAGATAAGAATAATCAACTAGAATTAATGAGATTCCGTTTGCCACAACGAAGTAGTTGCTTCCGAATCTATCTCAACCTCATTTATTTATTTTTTTATTTTTGTAAGTTGTGATCTCCTGCAGAATTTATCAAATTCAGCAAATATTTTTGTGATTTCTAAAAAAGAAAACTAAGATTAATCTTGTTTTCATCGCGGAATGAAAATATCTATTATATCTAATATTTTGCCGACGTGCTTGTTGTACAAAGCTACAAACTAAAACTAGGAGAGTTCAGACCTGAATCTTTGATCACTAGAAGTGTTATGAGGGTTACTTCGTTCCAAACAGTTATTATCTCAGTGAACAAAAATGTACTCGAGACTGAAATCTTTTGGATGTACTACTCAGCCATCCCTACCAAGACCGAGTCTGTCTCATGTGGGAAAAAATGGTAAAAGCAGGTAAAACTTTTTAACTATCAATTCCTTAAGTAGATTAATACTGTGATTAGGTTTGCGTACTATTTGAACCCCTTCCACTTTACAGATCTCTTGCGCATATTGGTGTTTCTTATTGTTCACTTCCATTAAATCCTAGAGGGAAATGAGAAATTATTATCCATTCCCGCGTCAAGCCTAGATGACGTCTAGGCCAGGGGTGAAGCGGTGTTCCACGCTCGGATTTTCTGCACCCGTACATGGGACGTGGGGTTTGAACCCGTAACTGCGAAAAGGCTGTTTGGTCTCACCCAATTAACTCTTTGGTTTACCGCTTAACAATATTTTGAAATTAGTTCTAATGATAAGTTTTCATGTACTATTAATGCTTAGCGAATCGCACGTAGGGATGCAGCTGATATACACAAGGCCGGGGGTATTTCGTAACTGATAGATTGGGCGGCAGCCCTAAAACCACCTAAAATGGAGTATTTATTATTTGAGGCGTACCCCGCAATAAGAAGACCCAAAGGGGCGATACTTGAGACAGCGACCCAAAAAAAAGCTCCTATACTCAGATCAGATAAAATGATATTTCGGCCAAAAGGTATTACTAAGTAACTTATTAGGACTGGTGTGACTACAACTACTGGTCCAGTAGTAAATAACCAAGCATCTCCCTTGGAGGGAATGATATCCCCCTTTAGTAGAAGTTTGATTCCATCTGCCAAAGATTGACCAATTCCCAGCGGACCCGCATATTCCGGCCCAGTACGTTGCTGCACCCCCGCAGACACCTTTCGTTCAAGCCACACAATTACTGGTACTCCTATCGTAACTCCCACAACTAAGAAGAGGATAGATATTAGAATTAGAATCCAACTTGATTCAAAGTAAATTCTTGCAAAATCTAACTTGTTAACTAATTGAACTGCTTGTTCGTCACAAATTTCGATATAAGTTGCCATTTCAACGATCAACCTCTCCCATAATAATATCTATACTACCTAATATTGTCATAATATCTGCGAGCTTCATTCCTTTTATCAATTGGGGAATAATCTGCAAATTGATAAAACCAGGTGGACGGATTTTCCATCTCCAAGGAAAGATGTCGTCATCTCCAATCAAAAAGATTCCTAATTCCCCTTTGGGGGCTTCGACTCTTACGTAATGCTCTTGTTTAGACAATTTAAAAGTGGGAGAAGATTTCTTGCCAACGAATTGATAATTGAAACTACCCCAATCTAGCTCTTTTCCTTGTTGGACAAGACGACGACCCTCCAAATTCTCATATGGACCTCCTGGAAGAAGTCTCAGCGCTTGCTGAATAATATTTACTGATTCTTTCATTTCATCAATTCGCACTAAATAGCGAGCTAAGGAGTCTCCCTCTTCTTGCCACTTAATCTGCCAATCTAGGTTGTCATAACACTCATAGTTATCAACTTTGCGAAGATCCCACTGGACTCCTGAGGCCCGTAACATGGGTCCAGATAAACCCCAATTAATAGCGTCCTGTCTGCTGATGAAGCCCACCCCCATTACCCGCTTTAAAAAAATAGGGTTCCTTGTAATTAGTCGCTCATATTCATGAATTTTCGGTAAGCAATAGTGGCAAAAGTCTAAGCACTTGTCTACCCATCCATAAGGCAGATCTGCGGCAACTCCCCCGATGCGAAAGTAGTTATGCATCATTCGCATACCGGTAACAGCCTCAAACAAGTCATAAATCATTTCTCTTTCTCGGAATATGTAAAAAAATGGGGTTTGTGCACCAATATCTGCTAGGAATGGTCCAAGCCATAACAAATGTGAAGCTATTCGACTTAATTCGAGCATGATTACGCGTATATAGCTAGCTCTTCCGGGTATTTGAATATTTGCCAATTTCTCTGGCGCATTGACTGTTACTGCTTCAGCAAACGTGGTAGCTAAATAATCCCATCTTGTTACGTACGGAAGGTATTGCAAAATTGCCCTATTCTCAGCAATTTTTTCCATTCCTCTATGCAAATATCCCAGAATTATTTCGGAATCGGCAACGTTTTCGCCCTCTGAGGTAACAACAAGTCGAAGAACACCATGCATAGATGGGTGATGAGGGCCCATGCTTACTACAACTGGATCCAATTCTTTTAGATGCATACCCGTAAATTATTTCCTTTCCAGTAAATAGAACAAGATTTAGCTTTGACAGAAGAAGCTGTGTCAAATCAAGTCCAAGATCTTGAAATTTCAAACCCCCGCTCAAAAATGAGAGATTAACGCCTTTTTAAACTGCGGATGCCTAAATTTTTTAGAATAGCCGTGTATAGATCTGTATTCTTATGGGCTAAATATCTTAGGAGACGCCTACGTTTCCCCAGTAATTTCTGCAAACCTCTTTGGGATGAGTAGTCCTCAGAGTGTAATTCCAAATGGGAGGTAAGTTTCAAAATTTGACGAGTCAAATAGTGAATTTGGGAAGCGGTAAACCCAGTATTTTTGTTTCCACCCACTAGCTGCGCGTCAATATATTTATATTTATTCGTAGTAATAATGATAATAATTACGATTGCTTGCTCAACCCTAAATCGATTATAAGCTGTTTCATCATCAGTTGCAGCGTTGAAACGTCTTAGACAGACCCAAATCTAGTTATTCTTCCTTTAAGTGTGATGAGATATTATACCAAGTTAGATGTAGGCATCTATGTCTGATTTACAAACAGAAACAGCCACGGTTTCTTTTTTAATCCCCGTTGTATTAAAAATATGTGGAATTACTTGGGATTAGTTCTGTTTCGGTAATCCCGAGTAATTCCACATATTCGTAGATCTTTCTTTTTTCTTCTATTTCTTCTTTCTCTTGCTAGTTCCGAACAACAGGATACATCCGTATTTTAAGTATTGAAAATCGGCTTCCAGTAAGAAGGTTGAAGCAGAATCTGCCGGTGCATGCTAATTCCTCTAGACGGTGACTGGGCCACAAAAATCGCTTAATTCTTTGAACTTCCGTTAGCTCCAAAGGATGATATTCTTTACTATTTTGGATCAGTTCAATTTTCGACAAAGAATCAAACCTGGAATCGAGTTCGTGTGCTATCGTTTTTGTAGACCTCGACACTAGGAGAGATCGGAGGAATCGGAATTCCCGTCGACGTCGGGGAAGCAGGATATCTCCGACGTTATAAATCCGTTTTTTGTTTCCCTCTTTGGATAGAAACGATATCTTTGACATATAGTTATCGTTATATATCTTTCTGTACAGTCGTTTTTTAACTCCCTTTCTCAATCTAGATTTGAATTTTAAAAAAAGATGAATTATTCTATATATCAGATTTTCATCGTCAAATAATATTGGCACACGATGAGACGAAATGGAGCACAATTCTTTTTTTATACTCATTTTTGTATTTATATCCAAATTTGATCTTCCCTTGAAATATAAAGCTAATATCTCCGACTCTACATTCATATCTCTACAAAGTTTGAGTAGATCTTCATCATCTCCTAACATTCTTGTGAGAGATAGCAGGCTTCTCAGGTTCCTCACTCTTGCCTCAGACTTCCATTTCCATCGGTATAGGTATCTTGCGCATTCTCTTTCATCGAAGAATTCTTTAAATAGTTCATCAGATACGTCTTGAAACTTAGGGCTTATATCGAGTGTTCTACCATATCTACCATATTTGGCAAAAATATTAATATTCTTAATAAGAAGATGTTTTGGCCTATATGTTTTTCTTCCAAATCCAAAACGACTTATTGTTTTCATCTCTGTAGAGTCTGTAATTAACCACGGCATCAGATCAAACTTAGAATTGAGTTTCATCTCTGAATCAGAAGTACGGGGATTAAAAAATCTTTTCACTCTTTTTCCTTCAATAATTTTTGAGATGCGCTTGTCGCAGTCAAGCTCTTCTGCGGCAGTATCTTGTCGGATGGAAATGTTTTGTATATCGCCAGTTCGTACAAAATCGGTTAGACTTTGTAATAGATTTCTGCGTTTGCGAAGTCTACTTAGATTTCTAATTCGATTTCTAAGTAAGGGATTCTTTACGTAGATAGAATAATTATGTATCTCATCTTGAAGTACGTGATTTTCTCGTTTATTTGCAATTCTTATTCCCATGCCATCGAAATCATTCAAGCAATCAAAATTGATAAGCCATCTGTAGGCCGCTACGTCACGCCACAGCGTTAGCGGCAAGTTGTATTTAGAAAAGCAGTCTAACCATTTATTCCAGTTACTTGCATCTATCTCACGTAATTCTTTCAGAAATCCCCCTCTCTCTATGTACTCCAAAACCTGCTCATTTAAGAATTCTTTTGCAACAACCTCACTCGCTTTATCAAACGGCATATCTGTGCAATTACTTATTTGACTTGAGTTTGAATCTTTTGAATTGTACTTACTAGAAAGTTTGGAAGAATATTGCAAATAAACTGAAGATTGTGTAGGCTGGTAAGGATTTAGATCAACATTTTGGCCGCTATCGATTTCAAGCTTTTTGGTACGGCTATTCTTGCTATCAGTCGATAATAAATTAAAGCTTAGATTTTTCTCAAAGCCGAGATCCCAAATACTCTTGTAAAGATAAGCTTGAGATAACCATGGAGTTTTGCCAAACCACGGAAACTCATCGTTCGATCTGGAAGAAGCTAAATTTGTTTTATAAGTAGTACTATTAATAACCTTCATTAGTCGCGTGTTCAATAAAACAAGTTCATCGAAACAATAACAGAAATCTCTGTTAACTTTTAAATATGATATCGATTTAAATAAGAAGCATTTCTCAATTACCTCTGCCATGTATATATATAATTTCAAAATCTTTTCTTTAAAACTGGTTAACTCGTCATCATTAAATTTTACAACATCGGGAAAATCTGTATTTTTTAACATGTAATCTAAATAAGATTCATCAACTTGAATTAGTTCAGTGTCTTTTTTAGGTAGGCCAATCCCCCCGTTTAATTTGCCTACGTTTGGTAGCAATTTTTCAGTACCCGATTCTTGAGTAACTAATTGCTTACTATTATTATTACTAACTACTTGCATTTCCCTATTAATATTTAGCGATCTATCATCTTTTTTCTCAAAATTCGAATTTGATCTTATTCTGTTGTTTATATTTTCACTAGCTCCAGACCTTGCCTGAACATTATATGGGAAACTAGCTGAGACTCTTCTGATTTCAGGAAAAAAATTCAATTCTTTTAATAAGATTAAACTAGGTCTCAATAGAATTCCCAAATTGAATTTTGAATCGAGAAATCGATAGATTTGCTTGGTTCCCAGTGAAAATTTCTTCCTGCAAGTTTGAATCAGTTTTTTTCTAACAGGTTTCCAAAATGATGGCTGTTTTTGTATACTTCCAAAAGGTACATCTGTCTGATATCCCAAAACGGTTAAATAAGTAAATTTAGCTCTATTTTTTACCAATTTTTGTTTATTTATTGACTTTTGAACCCCAAGCGATTGAGTTTTCCTAGATTTCTTCCGAGGAATCAACCTATTCTTCCTCCCACTGCAGTGCCACGGTTTTAGTTGAAACGGATATACAATCTTTATTTGTAGACCTTCTTTCGACCAGCGGGGGGGAAGGTCATCCTGCGAGAACTCATCGCCATCAAATGTACAATTAATATGAATTTCTTTTTTCCATTTCGTCCAATCTTTATTCCATTCGGAATCTTGCCAAAGCAACATACGACCAATAGTTTTAAAAACTATAAGTAAAGGTAGCTTTATGAACTTTCGAAATCTAGCTTGGAAAACCAACATGTAACCCCTTCCATTATGAATCGGCCCTATATCTGACCTAGCGGCTACAGCTGAACGAGCAAGTTTCGATTGACGTAAGATTTTTCTTTTCAACGAAGAACTAGTTAATTGCTGTCCAACTTGATAATTTGGGATGTTTCTTGAGTCAGTAAACAACTTTTCCATTTTTGATCCCGATCCCGTTAACTGCTTAACCGGTCCTTGGGTTAAAGTAGGTATTTCCATTAACCTGAGGAAAAAAGCCGAACGAATTTTATCTTGTAGGGCCTCCCATAACAACGTTTTCCGCCTGGTGCACCTCATGGACCCCTTCAATAAGTATCGGCGAAAGTCGGATATTCTTGCATATCGCCTCACCAATCTTACTGAGCTAGATCTTCCCTTTGCAAAGTTGACCCCCAGATTTCGTAATTTTCTGTGACGAATATCGCCGTCTGATCCGAAAATGTCGAACCCATCATCAAAATAAAATTCATTATTCCGAGCCAAATGTGCGACTAGATCTTCAATTTTGTGCTGCAGTATCCACATTCCTTTCCTTCGATTTGGGGTACGTTTACGACCGCTTTCTAAAAATCTATCTGATAAGAAGATTCGGTCAAACTTGTAACGGTTTTCTTCTTGTTTTATATAAGTCAAAAACACTGCTTGGTCATCGGGAAAAAGGCTCAGTATTTCTTCCCAAGTGACAGCGGGTTCAGACGAAGCCCCTATCCTGTCGCGAATTATTGTTACCTCATCCTCAAGATCTTTCTTTCTGTAGAGAGATTTACCTCTGTTTCTAAAGATAAATTGGAAAATACGGCCAGCTTTCGGCGGTAAAGCATCCCAAGGTAAGGGGTTTCTGGTTCTTCGTCGCAATCCCGACGAAATCCAAGTCCTAATGGGATTTTTTTCACTCCTAAATGCACGCATCCACTTCTCCCTTGTGTGTAATTCATTCCAAGAGGGAGTCAAATCTAACTCGTCTATCGTTAAATAGGTTTGCACAACCGGAATCCGCCCACAGGAATTATTCAGAAAGGAATCGTATGCGTGGGGTACTCTTTCTCCTTTACCTCTACCTAGTATTTTTTTTCTACCTCTAACTAGTAATCGGCTTTTTACTCCCATCGCTTCCAAAAAGATAGACCCGGTATCCAACAATTTGACTCTATCTCTTAATTCTTTTTGAAATATTTTATTTCTTACCAATTTCCGTAAAATCCAGCCTCGATGTAAGGAATAAGTCTTCCCAATTTTATGGGACCCCACTAGAGATTTCTCCAATTACTTTTCAAAAATTGACAAACTGGGCAACGCTGTAATACTTAACCTAAGTTTTCCATCAGTTAAACATTTATTGAAATAATATGTAGATGTTTTTACCTTATAAAAACCACTAGTTAGATGGATTCGGCTATTCTTTATGTATCGATCACCTCGATTCTTTCTTGAAGGGTCGTAAAAAGATATAGGCCATGGCTTGAAAAACCACCACAGAAACTCTTGAAATTCAGTAATTTCCCAAAAAGATGTTTCTATATCATGAGGTTCAGTTATTAGCTTTACGGTAAAAAAAGACACTGGGGCTCGGCCCAGATAGATTAGCGCATTTAATACAAAAACAATACTAAAAGTTGTGTAGATGGCGCGTTTTACCAATAAATATATAATTGGTGAATCTTTTTTCACGCGGATTACCAGTAGTTTGGATAGATGGGTGCATGCTACGTGACCAGCTAACCAACCTAACACACCAGTTACTAAAAATAGTAGATTGTTACTGTAACGGAAAAGGAATAGGTGGCTTAATCTTGTCAACACAGGACTCGGCAGTAAAATCGGATTTAGAAGTTGAAATAAAAAACTATTTGAAAATAAGACAACTATTCGTAAATCATACAACGAGGTGATGGGGCGCAAAGTATCATTGTTTGGTAAATCGTTAATCGTCAGGCAATAGACAACCATGTAAGGGATCATTACAATGGTTAATAGATGTGGTTTTGATAACAATATATAAATAGGTGAACAATATATTGATATTGCAGTCGCTAATTGCGCTAGCATTAAACCACTCAAGGCTGCAATACCACCTAGATTTCCCTCTAAGAGAAAAGCTCTTATACATAAGAGTTGGGAAGGCCCAACCGGTAGTGTTGCTAGTAAACCGTAATATAAACCAAATAATATATAAGGACTCATTGATTTCAGCCCAGTTAGTGACAAGATGTTTAATATATTTAAAATCGTTATAGTTTTTTTAATGTGCGACAGTTTTGTCCTATTTTCACACCTCTGGACCCCTCTTCTTCATACGTACCCTTTAATGACCCTTCCTTAGAGTGTTTTGCATCTCAACAGTTCCTTCTCTAACGTCCATTTTGATAATGTTCTCATTATACATATAAATATGAAATAATACAAATCATTTTTGGAAGTTGGCTAAAGCTCTCGCCCGCAAATTTTGCAAAAAAAAAAATTGGTTTTCTTTTCTCAACCAAAAGAATAATAAAATGAATAAGTCTTTTGATTAAGAATTCTTTTACCAATAAATAGAATTTATCACACTGATTATTTACTAATTCTCAAACTCTTTTTTACTTACTATAATCTATAAAGATTAACCCTTTACCATCTGTTTTGATAAATTGCGACATCTATATATAGATTCAGCCCTACGTCGTAGTGGACGAGTAACTAGCTCGAGGGCGTCTCGGGCATTAACGAATCCATGAATTTGCGCAAATGTAAATTCAACCGACCATTTAGTATCAATATTTCTAGCCTCTAGAGGATTAGCATGAGCCATGCCAGTAATTGCCAAGTCAGGTTGTAGCTCATGCATACGCTGGACCTGACTGTAGTTGTCGGGTTTTTCTACAATCCGGGGCATGGGCTTCTTCATCTTCTCGCAAGTACATTGCAAAAGCAATAGCTCAGCTGCTTGATATCTTCTATCCATATAGGGAATACCTACTTCGTAAACAACCATCCCGCATCGAATTAAAAACCTTGCTAGGGAGATTTCCAATAGATTATCACCCATAAAAAAAATAGATTTACCAGTTAGTATTTCAAGATAATCACTAAGGCTTTTCCATATCTGGCTCTCTCTTTCTTCCAGACCATCTGGTTTTAAATCAAACGCTGAACAAATTTTTTCAATCCAAGCGCGTGTTCCATCGGGACCGATAGGAAAAGGTGCCCCGATCAGCTGGCATTTCCTTCGACGCATCAATGTTGTTGCCGTTCGACTCAAGAAAGGGTTCACTCCGCATACGTAAACGCCTTTACCTAAGGCCGGAAGGTCTGCATATTTTTGTGAGGGTAGCCAACCCGATACACAAACAGATTGGCGTCTCGGTTCCAGATTCAATTGAGAAGCTACACTAGAAGGTAGAGATCCAAAAAGTACTAAATTAGATGTAGTTAATTTCTTTTTTCGGTCAAAAAGATTATTGTTTTGATCAGTGTCAACCACAAGAAGCTTGGCTTTATTTACTTCCTCGTCTGTGATACGATGATTACACTCTGGACACCTATGTGTCATGGCAGCCAATGCTGTATCTTCTCCCTGGGTGAAAGCGTAGTCCAACCCGTTTGCTCGTGCGACTACAATTGGTATCCCAAGTTGTTTTTCTAGTTTGGGTGCTATGCCCTCCAAATCCATTTTTATTATTTCTGTTGTACAAGTGCCAATCCAAATAATAACACTGGGATTTCTATCGTTTTTCACTCGTAAACAAATTCTTTCTAATTCCTCTTGGTCATTTAATTGAGCTGAAATGTCTCCCTCTTCTAATTCCGCCATTGCGTAGCGAGGTTCCGCAAAAATCGTGACTCCAAGAGCACTCTGCAAGAAATAACCACGAGTTTTTGTACCTACCACCAGAAAAGAACTATCTTCAATCTTTTGGTATAGCCAAGCTACACAACTAATGGGGCAGAAAGTGTGATAATTACCAGTTTCGCACTCAAAAGTGGGAATCTCAAGAGTCTTCATGAAAGTATTTCCTTGGGAAATGTAGATAATATGTATATGCAAAGATGCATGCACCTTTTTCAGTATTGAATAATTGTGAAATCAAGTAATGTATCTTGTTGATCACGCAGATTATCTTGTTGATCCCTTTGATTTTTCTTTTCTCTTCCTAAACCGGGGTTTAAATAAAAATCTGATAGTAAGCTAAATAATTCTCTATCTGGAATTTCTCTTGGTACAATTCCTTCTGGCTTGGATAAAATCTAATCTGCTATATTTGAATAAAAATCACAAACAAAATTTAGACTTGGTTGGCATTCAGCCATCTCAAATAAAGTCTTTCCCTTTACTCTTGAAATACGAATGTCTTCGACTAGAGGCAATACTTCTAGTACAGGCATGGGACAAGCTTCTACATATTTGTTAATTAAATCTCTTTCAGAGGTTCGGTTTCCCACTAAACCGGCTAATCGTAAGGGATGAGTATGCGACTTTTCTCTTACCGAAGCGGCAATGCGATTTGCTGCAAAAAGGGCGTCAAACCCATTATCCGTTATGATAATGCAATAATCCGCATAATTCAGTGGAGCAGCAAAGCCTCCACAGACAACATCTCCTAAAACGTCAAATAATATGATGTCATATTCGTAAAAAGCGTTTGGTTCCTTCAATAGCTTTACCGTTTCTCCCACGACATATCCCCCACAGCCTGCCCCTGCAGGGGGACCACCAGCTTCAACACAATCTACCCCGCCATAGCCTTTATAAATGACATCTTCGGGCCATACGTCTTCGTAATGATAATCTTTTGATTGTAAAGTATCTATAATTGTAGGTATTAAAAATCCTGTAAGCGTAAAAGTACTATCGTGTTTTGGATCGCATCCAATCTGTAGTATACGTTTTCCTCGTCTAGCTAAAGCTATCGATATGTTACAACTAGTTGTTGATTTCCCAATCCCGCCCTTGCCGTAAACTGCTACTTTCGTTTCACGAAGCTCCAATTCGTGTTCATTTCTCCCGACTATTCTTCATCTTCCCCATCTCAATCTATCTCCTTTTTGCTGTTTTTATTCCTCAAAGACAAAGATATCACTTCGTTCTACGAGGCGGTAGAATCCTGCGGCTATTCTACTACGCCTCTTGGAGGGGGGGAATAGAAAGTACTAATTGGTGATTGATCGATAAAGATCATCGGGATTGGGGGGCTTGTGGGGTCGATCTAGACCCCGATCGACCCCACAAGCCCCCCAATCCCGATTTTTGGGACCCCATTCTATTCAAATGGGATTGCTATCGCCGCCGCCTCCTCCTATAATAGGAGTTAGGTTGTACGTGACACGAAATGTTGAGGAAAGCTAGATTCAGAAGTGGTTCAAAGGACAAAGATTTCCGAGTGTGTATGACACTGAATCCCCTACCACTCTCCTCGGTAGCTCAGCGGTAGAGCGGTCGGCTGTTAACCGATTGGTCGTAGGTTCGAATCCTATCCGGGGAGATCCGCTCTAATCTACGTCGATAATTCCTACTAATTGGATAGCTTTGTTTCCCACGCAAATCCTCTAAGGTTAGCTGATGACGGCCACTTTAGCACTTCGAGGTCTAGCCGGAGAGGGTATGTACCTCCCCTACCGGATGACTGCAGCCCGTAATAGCCAGTGACGGTTATCACATCACCCTTGTGTGCCTTAAGGAAAATCTCATGAAATCGATCAATGGGCATATTTATCTACCTCCGGAATCTCTTATCCATTCTAAGGGGTGGGTACAGTGCCGAGGTATGGAAGAATCCAGGGACGTAGGGAGCCTCTTTAGGTTGGTTTTGTACCAGCTCGGATTGATACCTTTGGTTGGCTATGTCCCTAAGATACCTCTCTTTGGGTACAAGCATGTCCACTCTGTTACGATCAAGATTCCGCTCGCTTGCGTCAATTGCCACCTCGGTGCTTCTTTTTCTTTGTTCCAACCACGCATATACGAGAAATCCTATTAACAAGAAACACAGCCGATCCAACCTGGGCAGAGAATCTCTCGTTCGCAGATAAGGCCAACGCATGCCCCTTTACACCTTTCAAGGCCGAGGTCGCCCCCTGGGCCCATCCTCTCTCGTTGGATCTTAGCCGAACGCCGTTTCTTAAACCAATCCTCAATCCACCCCGGTAACCCCGCCAACGCAGGAGCCACCCATAACCGCTGAGCCTCCTTGAAAAGGCGCTTTAAAGGCGGCCCCTATCTTGGAATATACCCAGCGGGAGCAGGCCCTATAATAGTGAAGTTCAAATCTCTGTTCTGATCTAAATAAGGGTTACGTGGCATGCTATCTACCTCAGATAGTTCTTCAAGAGGCCCCGGGGAGAGAGGGCTATACATATGGGGTCCGGGGGCGACGGGTAAGTCGACGCTGACGGGTCTGCTGGAGCACATACTAGGTGGTAGGTGCGAGACCCTGGACGTAAGCAGGATAGCGAACCGGTTCGAGCTGACACTCTTAGAGGGGAAGAACCTGCTGCTCTTCCCAGATGTGACCAGGCAGCCTAGCAATGCGGCAGCCAGCATATTGAAGAGGCTGCTCTCTAATGAGAGGGTAACTGTAGAGGCTAAGGGCAGGCCTGCCATGTCGGTGAAGCCCGGTGCCCGCACCAGTAGAAGCCCGTTAGTGTACTCCCTTTAGTGGCACTGGTGTCCTGTACAACCGCTGCCCCAGATACTCCTCCATCAGCTTTCTAAACTGCAGCGTGCCTAATCTCCTCTTATTACCCGCGGTATGCTCTTTTCTTACCTGTCCTAGCTCGTCTTCTATATCGTTCATGATCTCATAGCAGGCACCATCGTGGGTTGACCAGTATCCGTCAGAATACCTGTACCATTCTTTTTCTGGGAGGCGTCCTTTTTTCCAGCTCTAAAAAGTGAAGAGAAAAGAATAGTGAAGAGAAAAGAATTTGCGCGTTTTCATCGCCTCCCCCCCCGAATACCCCCACCCAAGGCAAGTACCCTGCCTATTCAGAGATCGTTTCTGGGGACCCCCACTTCAATTCAACAGATTCCGGTGTATTGAGCGATTGGAATGGGCGAGTCAATCAGTCATCTGGGGGGGGTAAACCCACGATTTTGTAAGAGAAAGGATCTGTTCCAAGCGTGAGGTTAAAGAGTTGTTTTGCAAAATCCCTATGGAATAAACTATTGATGCTTTTTAATCTTCTTTCTAAGCAGAAAGGCTCATAATATACTCATATAGACAATAGTATTCAGTCCCTTAATCTTTTTTTTTTTCAGGTGCTACAAAGAGATAGTTATTTGTATCAGTAAAAGTAAAAATAGATTTTGCTTTTACTGATTTAGCTTCTAATTATATTGCCAGAGATCTAGACAGAATGAGGCTCCGATTTGTTCTATGAACTCTCATGAGAGAATTGTTTCGTCATTCGATCCAGTGACACCCCGCCAAACCAGAACGGGTTAAATAGATATTAATAAGTTTCAAGCAACATATTATAGATAAGAAAATCTTGAAATAGGCAACGTTTTCGCTTCATCCATTTGTTTCTATGAACCAGAACCCTAAATCGAAGAAATCGCTCTGGGAACTCTTCTACTACCATGTAGGAATCAAAGCAATTGAACCAATATATATTCGGATACTGGAGATGTATATCCATAAAGGAAATCTCTTTGACGTATTCGGGATTTTGCTCCTCTTCATTCAAAGGGAGATTATTCGACCGCTTAATAGATTGAATAGATGAGTCAGGTCCCAATTTTGGATTATCTTCACGGTTCGGATTATCTTCACGGTTCGGATTATCTTCACGGTTCGGATTATCTTCACGGTTCGGATTATCTTCACGGTAGAGAAAAAAATCTTTAATTTGATTATTTGACAATTTATTCGGCTCCTTTATTATACCGTAAATGGTGTAAAGCCTCCGCGCCGGTTCTTTTGTCGGCAACAAGCTGCTACGTGAGGAAGGGATGTTAGGGTCTGGCTGGAACAGAAGCACGGGGTCCCAGATGAAGCGCAACCCGAAGGATCGAGTCGTCTCATGGAATCGATTAAAGTGTGTTTCATATTCATTAGATGAATCGCCGGATATTCCCAATTCTAAAAACTGCTCGCGTAACAACATATTATCCAACTGGTTTTCCATTCTTTCAATAAATTGTTCTCTCAAATGAATCGGATATTTTTCAAAACTAAATAGATATCCGCTTTTCTCACACGATTTACTTTTGTCACCCTTAATCCTATTGAATTCAAAATCTTTTTGGGGTATATAATTATAATTTTGGTAGAGGAGAATTAAATTATACAAATGATTGGGTTCAGATAATACCCTCGCCAACTCAAAAGCCCCGCCTCGCAGAAAACGGAGACGCCAAGCCTTATGGGACCAAGTGATCTCACGCGACAATCCCATCAGACCTGAGTTTATTAGTTTGGGTGATTGTTGCAGTTCGAAGTCGGTTCGACTGCTAAATCCCACCCTTCTCACAAATTGAGAAGAACGGCTTGTAGAGGTTACATCTAAACAAGACTTGGGTTTATCAATAGGAACGGAAAAGGAAAAACTGTTGCTGTGTTGACCTTCGTCTTTACAAATGCCCGAACGTGGGAAATTAGTCGATAGGTTTTCTAGTACACCGCAAGCTAGGTTCAAGTCATTCTCTACAAGTTTGTCGATAACAATGAGATTTTCTTTCTCTCTCATATCCATTTGGAGCGAATCGCGAGCTACTAATCCAGCTAGTATCCCTAGGGTATGCGAAAATAGAGTGAATTCATTAAATGTTGACTTAGTTATTGAAGGTTCCACATACCAGTTAGACAAATAATAAAATCGCACCTTTAACTCGTTACGACCAATATCTGTGAGATAAGTATTTGTCAAACTCTTCTTCGAAGTAGCTTCCGCTATCTCGTAGGAAAAAATCTCCCATCCGGAACCGGACTCTATCCCATTGCTCATATCACTAGCAGTCGAATGTTGTCTATGCAAAGCTAATTCAATTGCGTTGCTACATATAATCTTACTCCTTTTGGAAGTACCTATCAATAATGCCTCGTTAGCGAGAAAGAATAAATCTCGTCTACTATAACCCGTAGTTCCAGACCCAATACCTTCAATAATAGGAAGGGGCGGATTAGCCTCCATTTTGCAACCTTTGATACGTAATAGGATTGATAATTCTTTATGACGTTGATACCCGTTGGATTTTCGAAAATTTATTAATTAGTTTAACCGGTTCGAAGCTATTGGAGCTGGATCTATCCTCGCAGGTACGTGAGTCGTAGCGATAACAACACTGTTGTAATTACCGCGCCTGTCACCAATACTTTTCAATATTTCGCAAAGTAAGAATTTGGGCTCAGCTTCTAGCTTATGATACGAACGAATAATATTCAATTCATGAATATCTTGAATCCATAGTGTACAAGGAGACATCTCTTTTGCCATTTTAAAAACGAGAATTATTCGATGTACGCTTTCTTTCGAAATGAAAGTCCCACGTGGATTATTATAAAAGGCTTCGTTGTATATCATCTTTTTCATTGGTAGTTTCACCACTGGAGAGTAGGAATCGAATGCTAAATCTCTAATAATGGAAGATCGGCCAGTTTCTATGGGTCCTACTAGTAAAATCCCTTTAGATGGGAATAATCCCGATTGATATGAGATAGGCATGTCATGACATGGCATATTTAGTAGACTGCCTACTCGTCTCGTTGTTGCTGAAAGTAAAATATTTCTCTCGGGTGCGAAAAAAGCCCACTTCTCCGCAGGATCCAACTTACGGATCTTATGACTCAATAGATCATTTTGCCATACTTGAAGTAAGTTTGCTAAAACATTAGATCTTTCTTGGATATAAGATTCGTGAGAAATATTGTTGCCCAATAGATCATAATTGGAATTCAATTTCAACACATACCTATAAAGATTATTCTTCGTCACTAAATGTTCAGTCAGTGGTTCTTTCTTATCATCTAGGATATCGGAACTATCTCTATGAAATATCCATGAATCAAGTTCATTTTTAACAAAGACGAAAAAGAATATATTATTTATATAATTCAACAATCTATTCAAAGAATAGATTAATAGATCTCTCGTTGACATGTAGCTTGTCGAAGGGGAATACATTACCTCTTTTAAATAGGATCGACACGTTGGATCTGTCAAAAATTCAATAGTATTGAAACGTTTCCATAAATGAAAGGAATTGAAACCCGAAACAGCAGACAAAGGGTGTTTGAATAATGCAAGAACGGTGAATACTGAAAGAATAAAGTAATAGAAGATAGACCTATTGGAAAATTGAGATATTGGCCATCCTCCCGAATGTAAAAGCTCGGCTTTATCAGGAATTTCTTCGAGAATAAGAAGACTTGTCTCGGATACTATAGTATTGACAGAATCGTTGTCGAATCTCAATCCTAGGCTTTGCATTCTTTGGAGTAAATAGGCTTTCGCGCCATCTACTACATCCTCAGCAATTACTTTAGAAATCCTACTAAAATCATGAGTTAAGCCATAACTTATTTTAAGTACTATTTCTGGATATGTTTCTCTAATCAGATCGTAGAAGTATCTCCACCAGGTGGGGGTAAAAAACCAAGGTATATAATCTAGGAATAAGCTCCATTTTTCACCGATATTGTTCTTCCAAAAGATCCAAGAGATCTTATATCTAGTCAAATCTTTTAATAATTCATTGAAATTAATAAAATGGGATGAACGAGTAGCCTCTTTCCGGATAAATTGATCCGCGAAGTCCGTATCTTCGTGCGCAACCTCCTTTACAATCGATTCTGCTAGAGATCTCGATGTTACATCGTCGCATAATGGGAGTCTTAGCGACCAATAAGATGTTTTCATTTCCTCCGGTTCCCAAAAATACCTAATAGACAAATTCTTTTGATAGACCCGATCCAATACCAGATTCTTGGAGCGATATCGGGGTCGTCGATCTGACCATGAACCGGAGTTTTTTGACATCTCCTCCAAAGACACTCTATCGCTACTGCGCAAATAGAAAAATGACTCTATCGTTTCACGAGGAGATGAGTTCAAACTCGCCAGTAACCTCTTCAGATCCGAAATAGAATAGGAAAGTCCATCTGAATGAGTTACCAATGCTGTCGATTTATGCAGATTAAACAAAAGAAGTTGAATTGGTGTAAGTACGTGGCCAGCAACTTCCCCTGCTGCTTGTTTCGAGAAATTGGATGACAACGAATCCGACAGTTGGGGATGAATAAATGATATAGTTTTGGATGAGATAGCTTCATCTTCGGAGCCCGCATAGAAGTTTTCTAAGACGTCGAGATAACTACTGTTGCATATCCCAATAAAAGGATTTCTTTTCATTTTCGGGATAAAGTTGCTTCCGGCACAGTTCCGTACAGGTGAGTCGTCTAGAAAGTTTAGTTTATTAACCTGATCATAAATGTATCTCGAAGTCTTTCCACCAATATCTTTAGCTGAACCCCCCCCCCGGTTTAAATCATGCAGAAACAGATTCCAGAATTGCTTCCCTGTAATGGAAAGAGCATTGCTTGAAAATCCTGCTCGGATGGGTTCGATGCGGGGCAACCCGATAGAAGTAGGATTCGCTGCAGGTTCCAGCTCGGTCGAAGAGGCTACCGATTTCTCACTCACTAACAGCTTGGATTCAAGAAATAAACTCTTCTCTCTTTCAAGAATTGTTTTGAGCAAAAGCATCTTTTCGTTACTTGAATACTGCAATAAATATAATAAAGAATTATAGATCATGAGATCTATCTTGTTGAATTCCTCGAGACCAACAGTTAGATCAGTGAACTTATTCAATCTTTCAATGCAATAATCAATGGTATATATCAAAGCTTTCTGGCAAGTAGGCTTAGCAACAATCACTTTATAAAGAAAAAGAACATTGAGAAATCGATGAAAATCTTTTTCGTTCTGTTGATTCTTATTACCGAGACTGACACTACTATTACTTAGGGATTTGTTTCTTATTATTGATACACGGCAAATTGATTTATCCAAATCATATCTTAATACTTTCCCGACAGGGGAAAGAGACGAATCCCCCATCGTATTGAGCCAGCTATGCGCGTTTGACTGAACATTTTTACACTTATCAATCTGATTGGTACTATATTCGTTCAATAGGCGCTCTACGTTATCTTTCCATTTTAACACCATTTATTCAGTTGCAATTCTTGTTACATCGGCGTACTCCCCGCTCCTCGTCCAGACAGCTAATCTATATTTGATTTGGAAGAGATATTGAGTAGATAATGCGCAGAAATAGTCATAGAAAAGAAACATGTATGTTGAGTAGAGAGATATGATTCTATTTCTTCCATACAATCTAACTAAAGAATATATTGAATGTATGTGACCTTTTTCTTTCAATTAGTTTAAAAAAGTAGTATTTTCACTTCGATTACTTATCTTTCTTTTTCTAGGTATACCTAAAGGTATTTGAAAATAGTTTGGGATAATCTCATCGGGGTTGAGGCGTCTGCCACCCGCTAGCCCAAGTCTTTTGCCATATATTCCAGTAAGCGATATGTCACCCCTCGTTTTCAACGGAAACCCTTTCCCAGATTTAACGCTATTACTGACGTCAATAGCTATTGCTCCATTAAAAATCAGATTTGATTTCTCAATTATCGATAGAAATCTGGTGAGTCGATTTATTACTTCATTTTTTCTTTGTGAATACGTGTGTAGGATGGGAAATCCTTCTCGGAGAACATTTCTGTCACAGTCTAATCCGGATATGCAGCCACGAAACGGCATCATCTTTTCACAAAACGTGAATGAAGACAAGTTGGAAAAAGCTTCTCGCTCAAAATCAAACCCCGATGTATCCCCCCGGTGATCTGCTGAATACCCGGATTCAAGTGACGCCCTGTCATGGGAGTTTAATACTGCGGGACCCAATGAGTCGTTTCCCAATTGTGTCGCTTGTAATCGATTCAGATCTCGCTTGTTGCGATTTTCCCAAAAGAATAACGAATCAGAATTACTTTGGTTGTTTTTAAACACTAATAAGTATTTATAGAATTTGAAAAACCAGCTTGAATTCTGTAAACACTTATCCCCACAAAACCTAAAGAATACTTGAATCCCCTCGGTCTCATCCTTGTTGGATATATCAAGGAGTGAATCCCTCACTATGCATGCCTTCCATCTACCGCAAACCAGATGAGTCATCGCATCATAACAAACTTGCTTCTCTTTCTTCGCTGAACCTGCAGAAATATCTTCGTTCAAACTTAAGCGGTGGGAAAGAAGTACTTCCCTCTTTCCATTCTTTTCAACGGATAAAGATCTTTCGAATCGGGGAAAGCACTTGCAGGAAAAGTTACCAGAATTTCCTGCCTGCTCCTTGATCACCCCGTCACCCCCATTAATGATTTCCGCTACTATAAAACTTCTTCCGATCGACCTTTTGTCACTCAGACAATGCATAGATATTGGTATTGTTAACAACATCAGCATCTCCAAGTTGATGCCGCTATCTCCTTTTAGTGAATTACGCAGATTGCGTAAAAATAGTGAACTCAGAAATCACAAGTCAGAGAATCTGATAAAGGGTTCATAGCTGGAAGATGGACTAATGAAAAATCCTTTGAGATGTTGATTTTTCAATGATTTGAAGAAGTGGTTTAACAGACTGACTCCTACTAACTCTGAGATTTCAGATGAAAAATATGGACTTCCCGCTCTTTTTTTTGCCATCTTTTTTACCTTTCTTTCTCTTTTCACATTAATTCTACGCGATAGACACTCTCTATTTCCCACATTTATTATACCAATAATTTTGGTAAATTCAAGATGGGATGAGAGAGAGATCTCAAACGAAATAGTGATTTCTGTGAAGAGTCGTATCCAAAACTGTAATTAGATCGAGAATTCTCAACTGTTATTGTCGAAGAGACTTCCACATATTCTAACCAGCGGCCGTAATCAGTCTTCTTTGTTCCATAGCAGAGCGATAGGATTGAATTACCCAATTGGATGGGCGAACGACGGGGATTGAACCCGCGCGTGATGGATCCACAATCCATTGCCTTGATCCACTTGGCTACGTCCGCCCCCTCTGTTGATTTAGCCGGCCCCCCCTGCCGGACGGGAACGAAATCTATCTGTTAAGAAAGCTAGATAGGTTCTTCGATTGGTAGACATACATATTAACTGTATGTATATAACAAGACAATAGGAAATATTTGAAATGAGGAATACACTCTCACATCCTTTTATACAAATGGGGTGCGATCATTCTGCAAATCGGAGTAGATTACGAAGTAATCTAGTAAATCCCAGAGGGATATTCCAAATGCTTTTCAAAATTCAAGGTTAGATACTTAGAATCATAAAATTGTGACAAGCTGTTATCCTCTTTTCCATACGTTCTATCGCACAAACCTTTACTTCATTGGACACCAAATCTCCCCCTCTGAGGGTGAGAGATCTGGTATCCACTTGTGCTGCATAACCAGACGGTTATTACCCGTTTATAGAAGGAGCTTCAACGGAAGCCAAGTCTAGAGGGAAGTTATGAGCATTACGTTCATGCATGACTTCCATACCTAGGTTAGCACGGTTTATGATATCAGCCCAGGTGTTTATAACGCGACCTTGGCTGTCAACCACGGATTGGTTGAAGTTGAAACCATTCAAGTTGAAAGCCATGGTGCTAATTCCTAAAGCGGTGAACCAGATACCTACTACAGGCCAAGCAGCTAAAAAGAAGTGTAGAGAACGAGAATTGTTGAAGCTAGCATATTGGAAGATCAGACGACCAAAGTAGCCATGAGCAGCTACGATATTGTAGGTTTCTTCTTCTTGACCGAACTTATAACCTGCATTAGCAGACTCATTCTCAGTTGTTTCTCTGATCAAACTAGAAGTTACCAAAGAACCATGCATAGCACTGAATAGAGAGCCGCCGAATACGCCAGCTACACCCAACATGTGGAAGGGATGCATAAGGATATTGTGCTCAGCCTGGAAGACGATCATGAAGTTGAAAGTACCAGAAATGCCTAGAGGCATACCGTCAGAGAAACTTCCTTGACCAATTGGGTAGATCAAGAAAACGGCGGCAGCAGCTGCGACAGGAGCTGAGTATGCAACAGCAATCCAAGGACGCATACCTAAACGGAAGCTTAGTTCCCATTCGCGACCCATGTAGCAAGCTACACCAAGTAGGAAGTGAAGAACGATAAGTTCGTAAGGGCCACCATTGTAAAGCCATTCATCGACAGAAGCTGCTTCCCAGATTGGGTAGAAATGTAACCCAATAGCTGCAGAAGTAGGGATGATAGCACCAGAGATAATGTTGTTACCGTATAACAAAGAACCAGAAACGGGTTCGCGAATACCATCAATATCTACAGGAGGAGCTGCGACAAAAGCAATGATGAATACAGAGGTTGCGGTTAGCAAGGTAGGAATCATCAAGACACCGAACCATCCGATGTAAAGACGGTTTTCGGTGCTGGTGATCCAGTCGCAGAAGCGACCCCATAAGCTTGCGCTTTCGCGTCGTTCTAAAGTTGCGGTCATGATAATTTTTGGTTTCCAAGAAATAATTAGTGATTCCCCAGGCTAGTAAGCCTGTTAATTTGTAATATATCACAGAAACCTATCTGTGTCAACCAAAATTCAATGAGCTCCCAAATCTATTGGATATCGGGGCTTCTTCTCGATATCTAAAACAATCTTTATTCATCGCTTTACAGCAAGGCTTTCCTTTTGAGAAAGGAAAATTAGATTTTCGCCCTATATTTTTGCTATATGCGGTATCCGGTGCGCGCATAAATAAAACTCAGTCTCTGAAAAACTGATAATGCGCCAAGCCTTTTTGCGAGACACTTCACAACTCTGGATTGCCCCCCCCCAAAAAAAAACGCTCGATTTAATTAGGAGTATAATAATTAACGAGCTAGAAAAGGAGGAGTTGTCAATCCCCACTTGTAGCTTAGACACCCGGTATTCGTCGTTCATTCACGACCCACCCAACCGTTTAGTCGTAGTAGTCTTTGATTCCCCGAAAGAAAGGTTGTGCCCCGGTTCCAATCCACAAATTCCCCGTTGTGGATTGGAACGAATTTGAAACTAACGAAAATGAGCGAAAGCTTTGTTCGCTTCCGCAACTTTATGAGTCTCCTCTTTCTTTCGTATGGCACTACCGGAATTCCTTGCGGCATCCATTGATTCATCGCTCAATCTTAAAGCCATACTTCGACCTGAGCGTTTTCGACACGCGATTAATGACCACCGGATAGCCGAAGCTTTTCCCTCTGCCGGTACTACTTCAACGGGGACTCGATAGGTTGATCCACCTACACGTTTGGTTTCTGTTACTACATCGGGAGTTACCTTGCGCACTGCTTGTCGCAGAATAGACAGTGGGTTCTTATTTGTCCTTTACCTAATCCGCTTCATAGCCTGGTGGAAAATCTGATAAGCCAGTGATTTTTTGCCATTTTTCAGGATATGATCAACTAGCATATTTACTAATCGATTACGATAAATTGGATCTGATTCGATATTTTTCTTTCTGTTCACTACACTGCTCCGATGTAACGCGAGTTTACAAATATAAATCTGTCAGATTTGAATCAATTCTTTTATTTCAATTGTATCTTAAGCTACTATTTTGGCTTTTTCACCCCATATTGTAGGGTGGATCCACCGATTAGTCGGGGATCTCCCTCCAAACTGCACGTGCGACTTTCATCGAATACAGCTTTCCACATGATTGAATAGAAACTATTCAAAAGATTTTGAACCATTTCTTTATTTAAGGTGCAAATCATATTTACCCATGGCACATTGGGTATCCGTTTTTTCCTATTCCACGGATAGGATAAGTCAAAGTCTTCTAGACATACAAGGAAAAAAAATCTTGCAATTCAGTTGTCTTACTAGTAATGTCCGTAGGTTTCTCAATCCAATCAGTGGATGTGCATAAAGCTTTCACCGAATCTACGTAGTCATAATCTAAACCTGTTCCAAGAGGGAGAGACGTCCTAACATTTTCCAGGTGAGAGTTCAGGTCAAACTCAATTGGCTGGAATAGAACACCTTAGACACCAAGTTGTTTCATAGAAATAGATAGATAATAAGAGATTTCTATCAATCTCTGTAGTAGCAGGCTTCAGTCCCCTGGCAATGCTGGGTCGGCTACACATTTAACATATCAGAACAACTGATACGGAATCATTGCAATGATACAAGTTATGACAATGTTCTGCAACGCACTAGAACGCCCTTTTTTACGATCTTTCACCCCTACAGCATCTAAAGTTCCTCTAACAATGTGATACCTAACGCCGGGTAGGTCTTTGACCCTCCCGCCTCTTACGAGGACTACCGAATGTTCCTGCAAATTATGGCCAATACCTGGTATGTAAGCCGTTACCTCAAACTTGGAGGTTAGTCGAACTCTCGCGACTTTACGTAGGGCAGAGTTGGGTTTTTTTGGTGTAGTCGTGGAATAGTCGACAGCTCTAATGTCACTATACAGAACCGTACGTGAGATTCTCACCTCATACGGCTCCTCGTCATTCAATTACTCCTGGTGGGAAGAAAAGAAGCCCAAAGATTCTCCCAATTGTTCTCAACTAAAAACGCAAAAGAGTTTCCAAAAGGAAAAAGAAATAATGAAATCCTCTTCAATCCATTTTTAAGGCTTCGGCTTTGCGCCCTACTCATTCCCCAGATCCCTCAACCCAGGTAGAAAGATGAGAAATCTATCAAATTAATAGGTAGATTTGTTAACGAGTTCCCAG